ACGATCAACGGTGGTCTACGATCAGCTTACTCAAATAGGGGCGAAAGCGAGCCTTTGGCTCGCCTTGTTCTGGTGATCTACGACCACCCGTTGGGCGGAAGGACTTTCTTCTTTGCTGCTTAGCCCCAACGACAAACGAACCTACGGGCGGGCATTTTCGGGGAGTAGCCCGCTTCCTTCTTACTTATGTGATGTGAAGTGCTATATGAAAATCAACACCTTTTCTCGATTGGAATACGGATGAGATCCGAGACGCCATCATTGGGGCAAACGATGCAATAGCTTCGGTTAGAGCAAAGCCCAAAATAGCATAACCAAATGATTGTTTAGCCAAAGGTGGGCGCCAAACAAAGGAAAAAATGGACACTCAACTCACGTTTCTTCTTTAGAGAGATTGAGCTCTCCGTCGCGTATTGCGCGCAAAACGCGACTATAAGGGGGGCTTTTTTCTGGGTCCATTTTCAATCCCTCTAAATACCAAACTAACCCCCTCTTGGTGACAGGGTGCCCCTGCGGGTAAAGTTCATAACCTCGAATCCTGTGTCGATTCGAGAAAATGCTCTCGGGGGAATATCCCTTCCTTCGGAGTAGGGATTCCATTTCCTTTTCGACAAGCATTTGTTTCTCAAGTAGGGCTTCCTTGGTTGCCAAGGTAGTTTTTCCTGCATTCCCTATGTTTACATGAGCAGATAGACGCGAATCAAGCTCCTCCCTCCGTTGGAGGTCCGAAATCATCGGGTTGTCAAACTGCCGGTCCGTGTCCTCTGTTTGAGAAGACGGACCCTCATCCACTGGGGCCAGGTCAGCGGCAGGGGGCAAGTTGAGATCGGGATGAGCCTCTTCCACAGGAGGGAAGTTGAGATCGAGGAGCGGTCTCGAACTCGAAGGGCGGACACTGCTTCCACCGCCTCCAACGGAAAGAGGCAAATTCTCCATAGACGAAATAATAAAATCGATCCATTCTACAAAAAAGACAAAGAAAGCAGCTCCCCACGTACAGCCCCTATTCCAAAGAGCACGACCAATCCATAGTAGTAATAAGTAGGCAATGATCTTCTTAAGATGTTTTAGAACTTTATCTAACAACTTTCCCATCAAATCCGTCCTTTCCGATCGATAAGTCATTTCCGTTTTCCTCTTTTTGATCCTCTTCCTATTAATGTTAAAAGGGTCAAGCCCTGCTTCCCGCTCTCTCTTCCCCATTACCGTAAACGATGGGTGGAATGGTGCGGCGCTGTTGGAACCGGTCGGATTCGAACCGACGAATAGAAGTCTTTGGCAACTAATGCTCTTTGCCACTTAGCTACGGTCCTTTTTCTTATTTATGAGATTACTTTCCGTTTGAATTCGAACTTTCTCGAACGCAAGTACTTCTTTGTTAGCTAGTCTTTCCTCGCAAGCCACCAAGCCTTCCCTTCGATCGAGTTCTCAATTTTGCTTTTTTATGCATTTGTCACATATAGGTCTAGGCGAATAAAAGATAACGATTTTCGAAGCTGTGCTAATAGTGGTAAAGAATAAGGTCCTAGTTTCAGTGGGAGACATTGATGTACGCAATCAGCCATGAAAAGGGGTAAAAGATAACCAGAGATACCTTCCAAAGTGACCAACCGGGAAGTCGCTGCCGTTTCTAGCTTTGCGGCTAACGAATGTGGGAATGAGTTCGCTCGAGCTTATGAGAAAGAGTCACGCTAGCCTAAGGTCCTTAACCAGCAGGAGTATAAGGAGGGAAATGTAAAGTAGCTAATCGTCCCGCTTTTCCAGCTTCTGTAATATTAGGGAAGCAAGCTCCCTCATTGAAAGATTGGATTGATAAACCTGCGCCCACAGGTGTCCTACTGGGCCGGTCCACGTCTGGCGTAAGATCCAATCTCTAACTGAACGAAGAAAGCTACAACTCGAGAGTTCAATGAGAAGGGAGGATAACACTTTTTTAATACAAAAAAGGCACCTTCTTTTCTTATTCAATTTCGTGAGTGGATTTAGTGTAGGTCTCATTCTTATTCCATAGATCCGTGCCAGGTCTTCTCCATTTATTCATCAAAATGAATTTATTTGTTATATACGAAATGAGGTCTTCCCTGTCAGTCACTGGTTCAACTCTTCCATTACTCCTTTCAGTGATGGCTATTCGCTATTCCCCGAACAACTCGATGAATAGGGAACCAAGCAGTCGACCATTCACCGCACCTCAAATTCGAAACCAAAAACATCTGGCGATCGACAACAAACAGGCCCACTAGGGTGCTCTCTTGGATTGGGTATGGGATAGGAGGCCTATACATCCACTTTCATAGCATAGCTGGCATTGCATAGCAGGTGTGTTACTGGAATAGCTGCTGTCTTACTTTGTATTGTCTCTTAGCAACACCTTATCAAGTAGTTGTTCTTTTAAGCTTTCCCTTGTGACTTCCTTTCTTGCTTGGAAGAACTAGGCTTAGAGCCAATAGAAGTAAAGTAGTTGTCCCTGGATTCCTCAAATGTCATTGCGTGGAACTATTTATATGCTCCCCGAATCGGATTCATGGCTAAAGGAATGCTTGCTGGCTAGCACTTTATCTTAGACGTCTATCTCACTCTTTTCTTTCTTTCACAGTGCCTATCTCGATTCTTAAACAACCTCTCCCGTCCGGTCGAGTCAGCTTCGCTCCTTTATTCGTACATCTCTTTCTCGAATGGAAATATCCCAATAGTCAAGGTAGGAAACTGCGAAGAATAGCGTAGTAAAGTAGCCAAGGGAGTCAAGTACCCAAAGGAATCAACTCTCCTTCTCAGATGCGGCCTTACGAAGGCTAGGCCCCTTATTTTTGCCTTCCACTTGTCGCCTTAAGCTTCCTGCTAATAATAGATACCTGCTTGCTTACTGGCAATCTATCCTAGAATGTGTCTGTTAAACAAAGCCCTAACCTCATCCCTTCCCTGAGCGCCTTCCTACCCGAGAATGAAAGAAGAAATAGGGCTTTGACCGCTCCGTGGGCCCGCTCTATTCTATTCCGAAAGAGGGGATTCGTGCAATGCCCAAGGTTTAGAATCCATGTGCGTATTCTAATGTCATGTCAAAGCTGAAAAGAGAAGAGCCAAAGATGGCATGGAGGTCTCGACGAGCCTTCCCCAGCGTCGGCAGGTAAATAAACCTCTCTTTAAGCAGCAAAACAAGAGTTGCGGTGGGTGAAGGTATCAACCCATTTGAGATAGTTTCATCGGCCTTTGGTACCTAGATACTTTCAATCCCAAATTCCCCGGGTTCTATGGGGGAAAGCTCAATCCCACCGGTCTTCTTATTCAAGTAGTTAACATTTCGCTTGGGAAAGTAATCCCTCTCGCCACCTTCAAGCTAGGGATTCTAAACCTTCTTGCTAAGAGATGCCATCTGATCTTTCCTGGTAAATAAGGCTATGAAAAGCAAGGCCGAAGGCTATAGACTGTGAGAAGGATTTGCTGCGATAGACATATTTAACCGGGTGTCGAACTCCTAAATCAAGAAAGGGGCGCATCGGTAAAGACATTACAGTTAGCTGTTCAGGACAAGTGGCATCAGTTCTTTGCCTTAGGGCAATTAGCCCGGTCTTTGAGAAAGTTGCACGATTGAAGCGGGAAAGCAGGAAACCCCCTAGATCTGATTGAACTAATAGAACCAGGGGAAAAGCGCTTTGATTCAAAAGTTGCTGATTCATGTGCAGCTGAAGTCTGACGCATCCTTTCTTATATACGGATTAGTCCTAACAGCGCTTATGTAGCATCTCTGAGAACAACCCATTCTTGAAATGTCTTGCTCTTGCCATTGTGAATGTGCAGTTCCTTCTGATTCAATTGCGACAACAGCTTCTTCTATCAAATCCGAAAGTGCCACAGCTTCTTCTGGTCCAGGCCATCTCTCAGGCTTACACAAGTCTAATTCTTCCGCTACCGATATTGGATCTGAGCCTTCCTTGAAAGAATCGCAAACAAAGAGTAAATTGCTTAGCTTATCGAGATCGCCGCTTCTTTGTTCGCTGCCGAGTAGAAATAGAAAGCCCAACTATGCGGCTATCACGAATAAGAAATTCAAGGATGATGCCCCGCAAGACAAAGACTACTGCATAAAGTACTAAACCAGAGGCACCACCTACTCCCCCACCACGCACTTTCTTTTGGTGTCGAGCCAATGAATTCCCTCTTCCACAGCGAGATCTCCTTCCATATTCGCATGGCCTCAAGGCCGGGACTCTTATTCTTCTTCTCGATGAATTCCTCGATTTAGTAGCCCTAGCCCATCCTCCCGTGCTTGTATTTCGGATGCTCATTCTCGGTCCAGCGAAGTCTCCTCTCCAGCAGCGACACCCTAGCCTTCTTACGAGTCTGCCATTTACGTTTAGCCTTCAACGCCATCTCAAAAGTGATTGACGAAAGCCCCGGAAAAGGTTAAGAAAGCTGGGAATTTCCGCTTAAACCCCGAGAGTTGAACCCATAGCCTTGCTTCTAAGACCTGCGACCCTTTCTTTTTCTTCGCGGCTGGTTCGTTTTAGGAATGCTCTTGAAAGTCACGCTTCGGTTAGCTTTGAATTAGATACTCACAGGATACTGTGAAAGGAGCATCCATCTCATCTTTTGGGCGAGTAGACTGATCGACCCACCATTTAAGAACCAAACAAAGCAAGGGCACTGACTTTACCAAACCAAGGGCGTTGACTAGTGCCCATGTGTGCGCTTGCATAGCTGCTCTGACTCTTTACCTAACATCCTCCCCAACCATGATAAAGGAAAAAAGAGAATTCATTCTTGCTTTTTGCCTCGGTTTGGGACTCCTTTTTCGCTATTCAATTGATTCAATCTTTTGTTTTCGCTTCAATCCTATAAGATGGATTGATACCTTTGCCGGCAACTTGAAGAAATCTCGCTAGCTAAGTGGTATAGCGGGCGTCAGTGAACAACTTAAGTAAGTGACTGGTCTACGCATGGGTTCGAATCCCAAACGAGATGTATATCAAATAGCGTATAGTAAGATGGGTTGAAGCTTTCGTCAGTAAAGTCCGATAGGAAGGACAAGCAGGTGGGGCCAGTGGTTAACCCGCGAGGCTCGTCGAGACCTCTGGAAAGGGACAGAATTGCCCGGTGAAGCCAGGCTTTCTATCCATCCTGTGTAAGCTCCAATCTGACTGAACTGACGAAAGCTCCAACTCGAGTTCGATCTCTCAGAATGCTTGTCGGAGTGAGTGAATCGAGAAGCTGCCGCCCATGTGCTGTAAGCAGGTCTCCGGCTGGTCTAAGATCCATTCTTCCTGCACGTCTGAAAGAAAGAACTCCAGCGTACTTTCATTAGGGGAGAAATTGTCTGTTTTACCAAAAGTTTTAGTAAAAGGATTCCCCATTCGAACTTGGACTTGCGGGTAACATTTCTTCAAATACATGGCGTTGATAGGATCACTCAAAGTCTTGGCTCTGAGCCTAGCAATAGTAGCCCAAAGGGTATGCTTTCTTTCCTTACTTCGCAAAATGCCTTTCTTAATGAAATGGATTATCCGGCCACTCTAGGTCTTCTTTCAATGCTTGAAAAGCGGATGAACGACTTTCTATGTTAGTTAATAAGAGGGATTTGGCTAAGGATCTTCCGCTTAGTAGGATCCTGCTGAGAACCAACCTGCCTCACCGACAAAGGAAAGACAGAGCAATGCTAACCCACCGGGAAATGCCGAGATTGCTCCCTTATGACGACCGTACTTGAACTCACAATGGTACCAACTCGGGTCAGGCCAACCCATAGCACCCAGCCAAATAACGGATCCAAGGAAAGACCCCTCCCTGTCAACATAAGTTCGATCCGAACTTTGCCCTTATATTATTATATTATAGTAAATCAGATATTCCTCACCTCTTTATCCCAGACCACCAGGAATCGATAAAGGTTTTATCCCTCACCTCAGCTAGATGTTGACTACTTCCTTTGTTAGAATCCGCTCTTTCGCAAGAATACCTTGTTTGGCTCTTTGTTCGAGCTCTTCGAATGGAGTCTTTTTCTTCCCGGGTAGATCCTTAAATAGCCGTTAGATCAGGACATAGCCATAGTGGTTTGTCCGAGATGTCTAGTTGTTCCCAAGCACATACGTCCAATGGCAAGGAAACTGGTTGTGCTTCCAAGATGTCTATCTAGTTGTTGACTCTATTCATTCCTTCCAGGAGTGGTCAGTAGAGCTTCGTTCATCTATCTGTCCACGTAGTAGTAGGTGAAGCAAGAGGTTCCTTCCCAGCTGCTATGATGCGAGAACTTTCGCCTCTCTGTTTTCCTCCCCAACCATGATAAAGGAAAAAAGTAATTTATAATGGAGGGAGTTCCACGATCCGACCAACAACTCGCGCTGAAGAGATGGATATTGGCTCTTTTTCGCTAGCAGGGATATTCGCTCTTGTCTTTTAGTAGCTAGCTCTGCTTTCTGCTTTCCCCTTAGCCTCAGCCTCTCTAGAAGGGCTTTTCTCGCTTGTAAGTTATAAGGACAGTCGCCAGTGACTAATAGTATCGAACAGACAGAAGACCTGCTTATGGCCCTTCTCTGCCTCTCCTTTGCAATAGCGCCTATTCCGCCAACTACGCTTGGTTGGTTAAACTGCCTTGAAGAACAGAAGCTGAAGCCTCTTTTCTTCTCTCCTAGGTACGGCAATTCTAGATCATTAATTGGGAACGAATAGGAGCCCGCCCTTGGCGTAGAGTAACCCGTCCTCTAGCCAGTACCTACGTATAATTCCTTCTTTCACTTGGTGAACCAATCCGTATAACCCATGTTAGTATCTTTGCTCATTTAACTAACTTGAGGATCTCTCTCATTCGCCTCCATTGTCTTATCTAAAGCCTTTACCAACCAATAAGGATGAGAAGAAATCCCTACCTTTTGACTTGACTATTTTCGCCTATGCAAATCAGTCTCCCATAGATAAAGACTCTCTATAGAGAGAGCAGATACTCCAAGCAAGTAAGGATTAATGGCCTCAACTTCTGTCTGAAGGCGGAACTAGTATAGGGGAACCCTCAAGGCAGGCCCTAAAGACAATCGATATAGTAGTTCTCTTTCCTCGCTTCTTGAAACAATCAATCATCCGTGGAGTAGCAGACCAATGGGACGACTCCTAACCATATTAGTGGGGTTTGATTCTCTATCCGAAGCTACGAAGGGAAGGGTGGGGAAAGAGAAGTCATGCCCCGCCGCCTTCTAGTTAGTCCTTTGCCTACTTCCCAAGGCCAAGAAAATGGAAAGCATTAAATCTAACATTTACACGGTCCCTGCTATCCCCCCATTAGAGCATCATGAAACTTCAATTTCTATTACTGAAGAATGGCCATATAACAAGGATAACTCCTAATATGTCTGGTTACTCACTCCTAGTTACTCCTAGTCTATCTCCTAATCTATCTAAGGCTAAGGATTAAGCAACCCACTCTAAAGATTAAGCCTGGAATACAATCATGAAGTTGAAAGTACCCTAGAGGCATACCATCAGAAAAGCTTCCTCGACTCATTGGATATATCAAGAAAACAGCAGTAGCAACCTTTCGAACAGAGTCAATAAGAAATTACCCGTTAGCTCCTGGGCCGCTAACTCGATATGAAAGGAAAGCGGCTCTCCCTTCCTTATCCTAATCCTAACTCCCACTTGCTTTCCTTTAGGTGCTCTAAGGCTTTTGGCTTTAAGAGCAGTAAAGATCCCTTACCTCTTTCCTTCTTCAACCCGCCTACCTTTCCCCCTCGCCCAGCCGAACAATAGTAGACTGATCCCTCCGCCTCTCAATCCTCCGCTTCTGCCTAACATGAGAGTAGTAGTCGGTGATACAAGTCGTAGTAGTTGCCCGGCTGTTTCAAGCTTATTTCCGTTGATTGGAGTCACTCATCCGGGGGAATGAGGGGAAGGTGAACCGAGCAGCGGGGATTCCATTTTAGTAGAAGGCAAGCCATATCCCTTATTCGGTAAAGACGAATTAGTTGCCCTACCTTGATGAGGAGAGGGATTCTTCCTACTTCTCAATCCAATGTCCAACCCTTACCGGTGGTGTAAACAACAAATTATCCTATACTAATTTTCCTCTTTCTTCACTCTTGACTGCACTCGATGACTGCTAACCCGGATCTGTGGACTGAGAATGGCTACCTAGACTGTGGAATGCATCTGTTCGTGAAGGTTAGGTTTTTTTATCCTTTCCTAATCTCTCCTAACGCTTTCTCAAGAAGGAGATTAGACAGCAGAAGCTAAAGCAGCTGCTTCAACCCTATCTATCCATTCAATAGCCATGGCATTTGGTTACGTTGAACTCTTCACAATGTCCTTCTCTGCTGAGCTTCTCACTCCTTCCTCTCCTCAAGCTGGGTAAGCGATTGAAATCCTACTTTCGGTCTTGATACCGACTCTCTTTATCTCTGACTTCCTCTCCTCTTACCTTGTTTCAAAGCTAGCTTCTCTCTCCTCGTCAACTATACCTCTATGAGGATTCACAGCTTGAGAGCTTGGCTTCAGCTCGTAGCACAGTATGCCCGATAATACGCTCTCTTCTCGCTCGCTAGGCTCCAACAACACTACTATAACCCGGTTACAGGAAGTTTGTTTTATGCAGTGCTATTCTTTCCCCTTTCGGTAGTTTACATTCGGGTTGATCCCATCAACTAAAGAGCAAGGCTAGCCGGCCTTTTACTAAAATGGCTTTCCCAAGAGCTAACACAACTCTTTGATTTTATGGTACTTCCTGGTAAAGCTCTCTTCGTGGTAAGTAAAGCGCGTACCGTACCGCATCATTTAACTGCAATAGATGCAAGCCGATCCCCTCCAAGAAAGCCTCTTGGGGTATCGAAACGATTCCTGCAATTGCGGTCAGTCTCTCTGTCGTGCCGGCTCTCTCTCGCTGTGGTAAGTGAATCACTCTCTGTCGTGCCATCTCTTCTCTAGCAAGGAGTATAAGCCCCGCTATACTCAAACTGGACCGAACAAGATCACTAAGCTACTAGCAGTTGATTGAATGAGTGGAACGCTGTACCACTGATACTGCCTTGTACAGCTACTAGTGTAGAGATTTACGGCAAATAAGCTCGGACTTCTGTTTCCGCCCGCGGATGATGATTCCTCGTATCCTCTTTCCGCTGATAAAGGAAGGTCCAAGGCCAAGGAGAGAGGTAGGGCAATCCATTCACTTCACTGGTACCGATGGGCACGGATCTTCCAACTGCAACTTCGGAGGGGCAAGGGCTGCTATCTTATTCTCTGATCCCGAGCGATGTTGCTTGCAATCCGTTAGGCAAGGGGATCTACTAACCAATGCAACCGGTAGGGATCGCCTGTCAGTGGAAGGCTTTCTCTGGGTGAATGATCGAGTGAGATTCTGTAATTAATGGTTGTGCCACTACCCGGAAGGGACGATGACCAGCTACTCGATATACGTATCAACTCATCGAGCTCCCCTTGCTAACGCAACCTTCACATAGTTTAAGAGGGGCCTACTCTTGATGATGGCGAGAGGAAAGCCCACGGAGCGGTAGCGCTTGCCATAGTCGTTCAATCCTTGCTAGGCTATCCCTCACTCAATCGTTTATGCCAATGTTTCCGAGGAATTCAACTACGTGAAAGGTCAATCAATTGAATCACTGAAATAGTCTAACTGAAGAGCTTATAGGCGGGAATGAAACAATTAGTCCCGTGGCATCAGAGGGAAGGAGGGAACCACCTTCTGCTCCTTCGAATCAATTGGTTACAGGTGTTCTAGATAAGGATATGGGTTCAGTTTGAGATGTTCCAGCTAGTGGATCGAATCCTTCTTTCTTTCTCTCTTCCAACCCAGCTCCGAAAACGTCTGACTCTATAGTATAGGGGCGCTCCTGCGACTGCTACTGAACCGACTAGCTAAGCTACCTATGATGCTACCGTCTCTGCTGCTGGTGCTGGTGATGAAGGTAGTGGTGGATAAGCTGGGACGGGAAGGCATGTTACTGATGGAAGTCTTAGAATTCATATAGTTGTCATATCATATATAAAGAAAATGTACGTTGAGAAAATAATCTCAACAACCTAAGATATGCTGTTAGGAGGTCTTGTTGTTTGTCAGTTGTTACGATAGTTAAGTTGTTGTTTATTCTCCCGTATGTATTTCCTATATATTGATTCAATACACTTGCATGTTCATTGGGTTGACACCAACAGGAAGGGATGTTACTGATGGCTGGCTTTGGTAGTAGTAGTGCTGTGGGCTAGCTTGGCTCTTTCTGGCTTTGCTGGCTTTCTTCTGGCTTTTCCACCTAGCCGCCAGAGAGTAGGTCTCTCTCTGAGCGTATCACCTGTAGATGAGTAGCATTTAATGACAATACTTAGCATGTCGAAAACCTATAGATGGGCATTGCGTTGTAAAATCGGATGAACGGTTTCGAGTTCTGGAGTTGGGCCACAACGTATCATTAGGGGTGAGGCGGCAGCGCGCTTCTCGTGCCAAGTCGAGATCTTTGCCCCAATTCTCCTTAGACTTAAAGAGTTCCTGTGTGGGTGGATTCCCCTCCTCCGATAGGGCCAGCTCCGATCTGGACGTTGTGATCTATATCACATCGATGCGTTATGTGCTTAGATCTGTACATCTCATCGGCGTAAACTACTAACGATACCCCTTACTCCGAGGTCCCCTACCAACCAAAGCCGTCCCTATGCCATACTTGGGCACCTTAGGCATCATGGATGAAGGAACACCATGCATGATCCCAACAGTTAATGTGAAGACTAGTGTGCCCACTTTATCTGCCTTGCAGCTTGTCAAGGGAGTCAAGAAGGGCGAAGAAACCTTTGTGGCTGCGCTAGATGGGGATGAAGAAAATGGGTCAAGTGAGGAGCTACCGACTGTACTGTAATAGCAGAAGTCCTTGAAGAGTTAAAAGATGTTATGCCACCGAAGCTGCCGAAGAGACTTCCACCTAGGAGAGAGGTGGATCATCGCATTGAGCTGGAACCAGGGGCTAAGCCACCGGCAATGGCACCTTACAGGATGGACCCACCGGAGCTAGAAGAGCTGAGGGCGACGAGGCAAAGACTACTTGTGTCACCCGATATGGGTGCCTTCGACTTTCTGGTGATGCCTTTTGGCTTGACCAATGCCCCAGCAACGTTTTGCACCCTGATGAACGGTTGTTCCACCCCTACCTGGACCGGTTTGTGGTTGGTGGTATATCTTGATGACATTGTGGTCTATAGTGGGACGCTTGAAGAGCACGTGGAGCACTTACGAGCTGTCTTCCAGATATTACGCGACAACCAGTTTGATGTCAAGAAGGAGAAGTGCTTTTTTGCTCAACAAGAAGTCTTGTTCCTTGGACATCGGATCAAGGGAGGGACCATTTGCATGGACAATGAGAAGGTGAAGGCCATAGAGGAATGGGATCCCCCATCAAAGGTATATGAGTTAAGATCTTTTCTTGGCCTGGTAAACTACTATCGTAGGTTCATCCAAGGCTTTTCGGGTCGGGCTGCACCTTTGACTAATCTCCTTAAGAAGAACCAACCATGGCATTGGACGAGAGAATGTCAAGAGGCCTTTGAGGACTTAAAGGGAGCCATCATGGCTGATCCGGTGCTGGCCTTGCCGGATCATGCTAAGCCGTTCGAGGTACATACCGATGCTTCGGACTATGCCATCGGTGGAGTTCTTATGCAAGAGGGGCACCCAACCGCCTATGAGAGCCGTAAGCTCAATGACACCGAGCGGAAATACACAGTACAAGAAAAGGAGATGACCGCCATAGTGCACTGTCTACGCACTTGGAGACACTATCTGCTCGGGTCAAAATTCGTTGTCCGAACGGATAACATAGCCACCAGCTATTTCCAAACACAGAAGAAGCTCAGCCCTAAGCAAGCAAGGTGGCAAGACTTCTTGGCTGAGTTCGATATGTGTATCGAGTATAAGCCAGGACGCACGAATCTAGTGGCTGATGCGTTAAGTCGGAAAGCAGAGCTTGTGAGCTTGAAGCTACAGGAGAGAACTGCTGTGAGCCAGTTTAGGAGCACCCTTTCTGATAGGATCAAGGAGGGTCTACAATATGACGCAGTAGCTAGGAGCCTACTACAAGCTGTCAAGGAATAAAAACGTCCCTTTTGGGAAAAGGATGGTCTGCTCTACACCAAGGGGAATAATCTTTTCGTCCCAAGGTGGGAAAACATACGTAGGGACTTGTTGAAGGAGTGTCACGACACTCGCTGGGCAGGACATCCCGGTCAGCACCGAACAATGACGTTGCTTGGCGCTCGATTTTATTGGCCTCAGATGAAAGAAGACGCGGAAAGTTATGTCCAAACCTGTCTTGTGTGTCAACAAGACAAAATAGAACATAAGAAGCCAGGAGGAGAGCTAGATCCTTTGCCTATCCTCACCAGACCATTCCTTAGGGAGCAGTGGTTCTTCGTACAGATTCGGCCTAAGAGCGGTGATTACGGGAGAATGTTTTTTGGTTCAAAACAATAAAATTCATCACAGGAGAAAAAAGACAGCGTAGACGATAGATTCATCGGATAAAGAGTAGGAACGGAAACGGAGACATTAGACGCCAGCTTAGACCTTGGTAAGCGTTTATTCTTCGAAACCTCAGCAGATATGGCAGCCTCAGGTTTCCTCTTTTTATAGGGCGGCCGTTAGGCTGCCAAAACAGACCTTGCGACCGCTTCTAAGCGACGTTTAATATCATATCAATAAAGTGGCAGCCTCATCAGCGGAACGGATGACGGAGACACTCGAATCAGACGCAGTGGCAATCTATTAATTAAATAGGCTGAGGAAAGGGGGTCTGCCATCGGCTGTTTTTCCTTACGACCAGGAATAAAACCTCGGGAGCAGGGAGAAGAGCTCGAGCAGCAGATTGGCGTGTTTGCCTCAGGAACTTCTACTTCAGAAAGGCCGCCATCTTTCTTAGCAGCGGGGGAATTGGCGCAACTCGTCACGGCAACAGACTTGAATAAAGGACCATCAGGCAAATAGCAGGCTTGGAAAGAGTTGAGGCGCGAGTCAGAACTCTGCCACCAGTCATGGTAAATTACTAGTGATGTGGGCTTATAGTCGTTCGGCTGAATTTTCCATTTCACATCAGAGAAATTTGCGTAATGATCCCAAGCGGTGCGAATATCCTGGAAGGGCAGAAAAGCCTTGCGTACCAAAGAATTGAAACTACTACCGGGAAAGGAGCGGGCGGGGCAAGCTTTTATAATGAATTATACCAGACCTATACAACTCACATAGGTTTACCCTCCCTCCCTTGCCATAGCAGCGGCAACCCCAATAGAAGTGGTAATCGCAGCTCCATTCCCTCCTTCCCTGCCTGAAAGTAGAGGGAATGGTTCGTGTTAGTTCGAGTTACTCCTAGCTTAAGGCGTTCAGCTCGGGACTCTCGGGTGAGAGGCAGGAACTTCACTCGTTAACCTACTTTAACGGACAGACAGAACAGACAAGACAGATGGATGAAGGGGGATAGGTTCCTCTGGTCCAAAGAGTGAAAGGTCAGAGGTGAAACCTCCGGTAACAGAGCCACCACAAGGGCAGTGAAAACTACTAGTGGATAACTCTCCCTATCCTACGGCTTTTGCGGACTCGAGCTTGCTGGCAAAGAATGTGTTATTCTCCTCCTCGTACAGTCAAATTACATAGATGGTCCTTCATGGCACCATTCCTGGTTATCACCAGGGTGATGGGGAGGCGCTTCCGCACCTTCCGCACGTCCGTGAGGCTTGTAAAAGAGCTGAATAGATGTGTCGAGAGGCATCAAAACCTACACTTCCTATGGACTCGAAAGAGTTGACGGTTGTGTGTGGTGAGACGATATATACACCAACCCAATAAAGATTTGACAATGACAAACTTTCCACTCCTTCGGAGCCTGACTTGAACGGCTTTCCTTTTCTACGAAATCGTCACTTTTCCAAGATAGAACAGAAGCTTTCTTTTGATACGAAAAGAGAGACAGTTTTTTGTGTGCGAAGTTGACGTCAAAGCTCTGTCTTGATGCGACTCTTACCCATTAGTACACCTTCATCACTTTACTTGACGAGCAGAGACAAAGGGCTGATCTTTGAAAGTCGGCCATATGTATCGAGCGAGGGGGACAAAGGGGGTAAGGTTCTGCCACTGGTAGATTGTCAATCCGTTTGTGGTAGCTTGTCCCCTTTATCCTTATCCCTTTTCCTTGATCTGAACTAGAGCAGAATGTCTGTAGTTCAGTCCATAATGATCCCATGATCGATCGATTGACTGGAGCTTTCGCTTCCTCTCCTCTTTAAAGGTCTTTCACTCAATGAAGGCCTCCTAATGCTTCTGCACTGTATTCTCCCTTCTCCTCAAACTAATACAGTGCCATTCCAGTATAGGAGTCCCGCGGGTGCCCCTTTCGGGTGCTGCGAGCCGGTCGCCCAGGCCATGGTCTGCATGTACCGATTACGCACCCTGCATCGTTAGCCACCTTCGATCCTGGTGGAACAGAAGGGCACACTAACAAATGCAGGCATCCGTCAAGCTAAAGTAGGCAGTGTTGGGCTTTCTGGATGGCCAGTTATTGTGACTGACATAGTGCGACAAACCATTAGTGTTGTAAGGTACGCTGTTATTTATAGCTTGGATTTCTCGAGTATAGAAAGCCTGTCATAGTTGTAGCCCACCATAAGTGTTCCGTAGTTTAGTGAGTTGGTTCGCTCATCCGGAAGTTGTGAACTACGTTCTCCTTGACCATCTCGACTATCTGAAATTTCCCGTAAAAGGCGGCAAGGGTCCCATTTTTTCCAGGTAAGTACGGTTACCGGGTTCGTTTTACAATATTTCGTATGACGCAGACGGAACCTTAGGGGACTCGTCAGCTGTTCCCCAGCCCGTCCCAATTTTGAATTGCTCTGTGGTTCGGCGGCCCGGCTTTTACAGGTAAGCTCCCCAACAATTGAAAGAAGCGGCTTTCAGTGTCAGAAAAGAACGTCAAGTTAGCATTCCGGTTATAGTTAGTCATCAGGAACGACCGCCCCGTCGAACCGTATATGAGGCTCCGAAGGAGTGGACTTTAACAAAAAAAATGGAGCAGGTTTCTATCTATATTGCACAGCTGTCCATCTGAACTCAAGCGCTCACCGTCCACTGAGAGTCTGTACCCATAGGTACGAGAGTCACGCTCCCAAGCAGGAAGTCATCCAACGCAATAAGGCGATCATCTCGGCTGGGAATGGGGTTCGGGTACTGTACTGGACCGGCGAAATCCCGCCAGGTCTAATTAGGTTGAACAACTAGTCAACATGCCTTGGTAACATGTACGGGGCGACGTCCGTTGCATAACACCTGATCATAGTTTCCGCTTTCTCATAGTTGAAGAAATCGCCGAATATTGAAAGCCGCTGCATGGAGGGTGCTGCTTCACCTTGCTCCATTCCGCCATTGAGAAATAATGGTGATTTTGTCTTCGGCGGAGAGCCCTATTAGTAAGCCCATTAGGTTGTTGGGAAAATCTAGTCTTCATCTTGTTCGGTTGGTTCCATGAACATGCCTTATACGTTTCGTTCGAATAAGGAAATCCGCCTACTCAACTCGAGATAGCACTTAACTATAGAACCAACTGGCATGTTCACCTCGAACCGGAAACCATGTTCACCCAGAGTCGCAAGACAGGAAGGAATAACCGATCAATAGGAGAGCATATCAAATCTCAAAAGCCGGGTAGACTGATCGATCGAATTCTTTCATGGTTGCGAGGGACCAATCTCTCACTGCGGATCGAACATGGGCGAATGCTTCTCCCTCTGATCCATCCTTCCCATTCGCCGAATGATCTGTATAATCGGCATTCGATCATTACTCCCGATCATTTTGAACAGAGCTTTTTTTCTTCCTTTCGTGTTATCTGGCTAGCTGTTCCAAGCGCCGGGTGAAGTGGCGAACCGTAGCCCCACTGCTGTGTTGGACGTCACAGCTAGATCGGCTTGTTTCGTTCGTATAGGAAGGGTTGGGGAAGGAATAGCCGAGAGGAATGAATGATTTTCAGCATCAGCATCAGAAGAAGCAACTGGAGAATGATATAAACCAGAAGCAGCAACAGGGTCCAGGGGACCGCAGAAGCTTCCACTGGAGAATCAGCATCAGAAGAAGCTGTTTCAAAAGCATCAACATCAGCAGAAGCTTAAGCCGAAACAGACGCTGATGAAACAAAAGAGAAAGCCGAAACAGAAGCTGAAGAGGAGAACCTTGATCCTATGGGTAAGGAATCTTTCAATGAATGAAATTCAAAAGAATGAAGTATAGTATGGCTTGCTTAGGGTGAGCAAGCAACTGAAGGAAACTCGTATAGAAACACAGGTTTTGCTTCCGCATAAGAAAGGTCTGGGTGTCCCAGTTCATTCGGACCTGTAGTTAGCTCAGCTTGAGCAGCACTTTACAACCAAAAACAAGCAAAGCTAAGCAACAGCATAGCAATAGAGCGTGAAGAAGCCCCTAATACAGTAGCTTTAAGCGCGCTACGAACCAAACAAGCATAGCACGAAAGAGAACAGCGGGAGGTGGTAGGGAAATGAAATTCATTCTTTTCCATAGCATCCGCATAAGCAGAAGTATCAGCATCCGCAGCAACAGAAGCATCCGCAGAAGAGGAAACCCCAAATCCTAGGGGATTTGGGCAGAACTAGAGCTTTAAGCTAGCTTTGAAACAAGGGCAAGGAAGCTCTCCAACTCAATCTAAAAATGCTCGATAAGGGCATTTTCGCGGCGTTTAAGGCGCGTTGATCATGGCGGTGGGTGGGGGGCAATAAAGCACACAGCGCGAAAGAGACCAAATGCAATAGCAATAGCGCACCTAAGCCAACAGGCATGAAGGAAGGCCAATTGTTGAGTAAGGGGGTGGGGAAGGAAGTGATCGAGAATAGAAGCCGACAGCCGATTAGCTGACATATTCTTTTCCAACGGACAATTCAACAACGGAGGATTTGCCAACAGACGATTCGCCAACTAATGAATATCCAACTGATTCGCCAACATATTCTGTTTCTCACGAAACAAGAGATCCAGTTTATCACGAATCTGAGGCGGAATGAGAATGTTTTTCAGCAGAAGGTGTTCAGTCTCTTTGCTTGTTTGCTTGACTCCCTGACTACCTGACTACCGTTTGCGTTGAGAGCGAGGACCGAGATAGGGAAGTGCATTAAGCCTACGCTAGGCAATTGGACGAGACTATTACTGGGACTATTCTATTCCACTATTGATTGACTGACCGATACAAGGGACTATTCTACCTTGGTGCATTCCTGACCTGACTTGGTATTCTCTTCAGTCGGAGAAGACTGGCTACCTACAGTAAGTTGAGAGGATAGCATAAGCTAAGCAGCGAAAGCAGAGTAGGCAGCGAAGGAAGCCGTCTCCTTATTCACTAGACTTTCAGTAAAACAATGACTATTGCTGCCCGGGTTATAAGGAAAAGACTCTATCAACAGATGACAGAGCTAACTTGGACAGCTTGAAGGACAAGTTTTGATCCGAAAAAAAGAGTCTGATCTTTTCTTTCGTGTGATGGATGAAACTAAGTTTCCAATTGAAAATTAGTGTGACAAGTGCGCCGATCCAGCCGGTATCGAGAGCTCTAATGATCATGGCGATGAAGCAAACTAGGTAACCTTAAGAGGCCTGGCCTACTTGCCCCCTAAAGTCGAGTTAGTGCTATGTACTTCATACATAGACGGCGAAACCACCAGACAAAATGGTAGTTGAATGCGGGTGCACAAGTAGCTTAATCCTGATTCAATTAGGGCTTAAGTGCAACGTTGCGAGTCTCCTGCCGAGCCTCTTCCTTGTTCCTTAGGCTGCCCCTTGAGGGCGCATTAATGAGTCGATGCTGTTACGGCTTTACGAGGTGGAGATATGACGGATTGAATTCCTGTGGATTGATGTTGCTTTCATTCTAAGGTGCGAAAGCCGCTTGGCAGCTCGTGTGTAATCGAATTCTGGTTAGAGGGTCTTATCTTACTATTTCCTTGCGTTAAGCACTACCGGAACGCTTTGAAGTCTCGCAAACTCCATTGCTTTGCTTGAGCGAACCACTATGCTTGGCTGCTTATGGCGCAACAAAAGTGGCATAATTTAGTTACCTGGTTGAATGATATTCTTAATACCTATGTTTAGGGAAGGAAAATGGGCTACGAAGCCTCTGTTCAAAAGTCGCTCGGGTGCAAAAGTAAGTAGATAAAAACCGGTAGTCTGCTAGGTGATCTACGACCACCCTGTAGTTCCGATTCAAGCTTTCCTTTCTTATGGTATGGAGCAGGGAATGTTCTGTTATGTCTATTCCTTTGATACGTCTCCAGACGCGGAGTCTTCGGCGGATGAAACTCTTCAACATGTTGATTCGGCGCCTGAAACGGCTTCTGATTTTGCTTACGATTCGGATTCGAATGGAGATGCTACTTCGGGAAATGCTATTGAGGGAAATGCTCCTTCGGGAGATGAGCATCGAGTGCGTGGGCTCGGCTTCGCTACCATTAGAAGGAAGTGGCGATGTCGGGGCGGGAAAAGACCAACTCCCCGACGCTGCGGGGTTACAATCCTTCTACCTCCTCTCCATGCGTTCCCAACCGGTCGAAGATGAAGGGCTCATTAACAAGGATTGAGTTTTTGATTGGACACGAGAACTCGAGGACGGGGTAGGGAAAGAGCTCAGATAAGAATTCCATACCTGATCAAAATATTGAAGGATGGACAGTCAAAGAGTGCGAGCGCAAGTTAGTGCGCTAAATGAATGGGAACAGCGCCTCTTACCAGCGCTTGAAATGGGAGCAGCGCCTCTTTCCAGCACTTCTTACGATGATTCTCTTGCTTGCTTGGCTATTTTTTGTTCCTAACCGCTTGCCATGCATTGCTTTGCTTGCTCCGTCTTTTTGGTTCTCCGGGGCAGGGCTCTTCTGCTGTTTTTGACTTGTGTTTTGGGGTCTTTCAGATCCTCACTCACAGGCTCTGGGTTCCTTGCGGCGCTGCCTCATGCTTGCGCTTGCTTGAATGCCAGTACGTTACGTTACTAGAATAGGCGGTTGGCTGCTGCGCTACAGATCTCACCGGAAGGGTCTTTTCCTTTGCTTGCGGAAGTGACCCTGCTTGCTATTCTATCACCCCTCGCCCGGCGCAGCCTCCTTCACCAGGATCAATAGCCCAGCTACACTACCACTACCCGTGAGATAGAAGTAGGGCACTTCACTCACCTCAGAGTGAGTGAGGTGAGAAAAGTAGTGTAGTCCGCACTACCTATCTGTAATCAGTTAAGCTTAGAGTTGTTTGCTGACACACGCTACTATCACTCTGGTTGCTGCTTTCACTCGGATTCTCCTCGGGCGGATCAAGGCATATTGGCTTGGCTTGCGAAAGAACTGATAGTTGCTGGATGGTTGGTTGACAGGTGTCTGGCTAGCAAAGAACCCGACAAAAACAAGTACAGTAGCGCCCTAGGCTATTTGATATAGTATAGCCGCGGAGACTACTTGCGCCGTCTGGCGTGAGGGTAAAGCCCCCTTTATGAGTAAGGCGGTACGGCCTAGCTGCTTTATTGAGAGATTTCGGCACCATTGAGAATTCTTGAAAGAATTCGCTGCTATTTCAGTGGTTGAAGTGCCGGTCGGCATTGCCTAAGTAACGTCCGGCTCTGTTTGCGCGCTTCTCTCCATCCGTTGAGTCGGTGGAAGGCTACTTGACCTAGCCTTCAGAGAAGAATCAAGTCAAAGAAGCCGGCGCAGCAAGCCGATCCGACATACGTTCAAACGCATGCACCTTTCGACTAAGCAATCAAACTACTGCGCGCTAACGCAGCAAGAAAAGCTGATCTACGACCACCCTATATAACGGGGCGTTAGCGCCCAATTGTTAGAGTTTTGGTTTTCTTGCTGGGGCACATGAAGCCTTGTCTTTGTTGTTCTGGTGATCTACGACCACCCGTTGGGCGGAAGGACTTTCTTCTTCGCTTATGGAGTTGCCTGATCGTAGACCACCCTCCGTTTGCTGGGCGCGTTGGAACGATCCCGCTTTGAAAGCTCAACCTCGGGAGAATCAGTTTCGCCGGTCCAGTGACTTGGCATACAAAGACTACTGCGTATCCTCCATGTGGTGCACTCCCGCTTGTTCATACCCGGAATAAGTTTGAGCTGCTCCAAGGGACAGCTTTTTGCTGCCGGATGAAGGTCTTACGTCGGCTAAGAAGACGGAAAATTCCAATCTCTTTTGTGGGCCTGGAGATCGGGGAGATAAGAGTTCGCCCTCCCTATTTTGAGTGGGTGCTCGCAAGGTCAAAGTATCAAATTCTATTCCATGGGTAGGGGGAATAAATAGTTTAAGTGATTCACACCTCGAGGTAGAGTGTGTAAATACCGGATGCATAGGTTGAGTCATTCGCTAAACAACTATTTTGTTGGGCGATCAACCAGGTGCTCCTACCCAACCGGACTAATGAATGCCAACTGGAAGAACTCACTTTCCTATCGTTCAGTAGGAGATACCTTCTTGTGGCTTGAAAATGATTACCTGTTGCTAATGGGGAGAGATCTTTCATTCTGCGGCTCAATGAAGCGAATGAGGAAAGGTTGGTGAGGAGGCCGCTCATCCGCCGATAGGGTGAGGAGCCAACCTTTTTTTTTTTCGAACATTATTCCGGCCAAGAGTTCACATTCGTGTGGCACTAGTACTATACTAATAAATTTTCCAATTTTTCCACTCAACATTGGAGGGGGGACCCTTTCTTCTTTATCGGATGGGACAGCGATGCCGTTCAAACAATGATAGTTCTCTAAACCCCCCCGAAAATGCTAAACAGCGCTTTTCCCTTCGCCTTGCGGGGAGGAGGTACCAACATGTCTATTTCCCGATAGTGAGAATAGACCACTCGAACGATAGCTTTGCCCTTTCTTTAGCCCGCCCTCTCCTCATCAGTTGAGCGCGTATGCGCACCTTTCCTTCTCCAACCTTATTCATTCTATAGGGATAAAAACCTAGCAGTCGAGTAAGAAGCTCGATCTGGATCCGAAATGGACTATGGATCTCGATCTATTGGTCTATGCGGGATTCGCCCCCCTCTCCAGTCTCAGTTCTGGTTCGAACAGATCCCTTTCAGCCTTTGAATTAGCTACTACTACTACTGATGAATGAACCTTCGCTGCACTCGGCCGGCAGAGATGGCAGGGAAGGGCATTTCTTTGCCGTGATCCCCACGTTCAGCTGTTAATCCGTACCTATCCACCCGATGTGATAGAGCGATACTCTGTTCGATTCCCCTTTGATCCGATGCCTACTACCTATCATAAAGGCAGCCAGCAGTCCATGGCTGGCTGACATATCACGGTTTCGCCATCAGAGGGAGGGGATGGAAAGAAAGGAGTCGATCACCTAGCCGATCCCGAATAGCCCGATCTTTATTTCAACCGATCCGCCGCCTAAAGCCTAAAAAATAGAAAAAGATTCTAAATATATTATTTATAATGGAAGATAGTCGGCCCACTTCTAGCCGTTCAAGCGATTATGCCTGTTCTAGCCCTACCATCCGCCCCTATCATAATAGAAAGGGGTACTTTCGAGCTGATCTGTAACGGATCAAAGCGACCGTTAGTCGGGCTGATCTGTGATTGGTCAAGGCGACCGAGCCTACTGCGTACCCTCCATATTCCTTAAATGGGCAAGACTCGGGTACTGCATGCGAGAAGTATAATTGTTTACTGAACAACTACATAGATCTTGATGGATTTGGATGATATGGAGATCATTACTCCACCACATAAGCCATCCCATGAGTATACATGACCCCACTACCTGTATAAATCGTACATCCCTGCTCAGGGAGTAGGTCAAAGCTTTATATAAGATAAGTCAAAAGCTGGAATCCGAGAGGACCCCCTAAGAGCGTCTTGTAAACAAATTATTCGATCTGGAGATCCCCGCAAGGCTGCCGGAGACATCACTAAACCCAGGGATGTCTCTTGCAAAGAAGAATTCGTAGAGAATTTCCCAGAACCCCAGTCCAGCCTACCCGACTGATATAATATAGAATTCACTCTCCGCACGGTCGAATAGTGACTGACCCTATTTGTATGCGCATCCACACGACGGGCACGTTCCAAGATCTCCCGCAACGAGAACCTAACACATGGTTTATTGACAGTAAGCTGATTAAATAAATGGATCATAGGTTGGTTGAATATTTAGTTCCGCTTAGGCTACGTGTTCTGTTCACGCGCTACTAAGCCGCACACAGGATCTTAGACGAACGATCTTAGACAGGTTTCGTCCCCTTTCGGGAACACCTTCTTACTAGGGGCTAAGCCTGATGCAAATATACCGAAAAAAGAAAATATCTATGGTCGATTCTACCAAGAGTAGATTCGCCCCTTATGTTATGGCTCGTCTCGCGCTTAGTCACTCGCGGGATTCGGATAGGAGAGCAGCAAGTCTTTTCTGAAAGAACTCGCCCCCTTATCTTAAAAAAAAAATTGATATATACGATACTAACTCTTTGGTTGGATCGGACAGGGACTTCTATAAAGATCTTT